GTTCTATAATAATATATATATCTATAATAATATATATAATCGAAGTAAAATGAATAATTCATAAATAACGAATAAAAAAAAAATTATGAAATAATGAAAATAGAGCTTGGATCAAATCATGTCATTCCATTATATTTATATTGACAATTTCAAAAAACTGTTGATATTATGATCATAGTATGATGGCGGTCGATCAAGTATGCCCCCATCGTCTAGTGGTTCAGGACATCTCTCTTTCAAGGAGGCAGCGGGGATTCGACTTCCCCTGGGGGTAGGGTACTACGAAAGGAAGTTGATCATATCATGGATTACCAATAAGTCTAAAATGGATTCTTCCTGGGTCGATGCCCGAGCGGTTAATGGGGACGGACTGTAAATTCGTTGGCAATATGTCTACGCTGGTTCAAATCCAGCTCGGCCCAATAATTCGCCAATCTACCATGAGATGGTATAAACTCTTGTCCTTCCGAACTACCCGATACGTAGGAGTCAAATTTTCTTCTATATCCCTTAATTTCCCTGGGATTGTAGTTCAATTGGTTAGAGCACCGCCCTGTCAAGGCGGAAGCTACGGGTTCGAGCCCCGTCAGTCCCGACGAATCCAATAAATCCATCAATTAACAATTAAACTCTCTTTTTTTTCTTTCCTTTTGCATTTATTATCATCAAACAAAAAGTATCGATTGGTGGTATTGGTATAAAGATATATTTGGATTAGTACAATTGTTGGTAGCATTATATTATTATATTCAGGATTCCAAGACATATCGAGTTTTATTTTTCGTCGGATAATGATACACGAAAGGCGTAGGATAGTTTATCGAAAAGAAAAAACGGAACAGTAAATAAAATAACTCCTGATTGGATCAAGAATCCCATTTTTCATTTGATTCGGTGTGGATAAAAGATCTTTTTATGGTATACTATTCAATTCTCGACGATGAATTTATTTGATAGCTCAACTATTGTTATTTATGATATTGATTCGATTCAATACCATCGAGAGGGAGTTCATCCATTGAATTGACAGGCAAAAGATTTATCATCTCTATGGGATTAAATCCCGAGTTATTGTGAAATAAAATTAAAATAAAAAACGATTAGATTATGGAAGTAAATATTCTTGCATTTATTGCTACTGCATTGTTCGTTCTCGTGCCTACTGCTTTTCTACTTATCATTTACGTAAAAACAGTCAGCCAAAATCAAAGTCAAAATGATTAATAAATTATTTGACCGAAACTTGACTTCTGACGAAAAGGATTCAAATTCCGCGTCTTAAATGAAATGCGCGGACTAGAATCGTCAGTATTCTATGCGATCCGATAGTATATGGTAGAAAGAAAGATTCATATATTTCTTTCTACCATACCTTTCTCGTAGTTTTCTTGTAGTGTAAAAAAAGTTCTACAGTGTATAAAATACTGCAATAAAGTTGTACTCTAATAATAATACAAACTGAATCTACAATACTACAATAGGATGGATCTTCCTATATGTAGATATCAATTCCATATATGGAATGTATCTAATTCTATTTCTTTGCTACATCTATTTGTTCCAATTGAAAGAAAACTTTATTCTAATTCTTACTATTTCTTTGTCTTTCGTATTTTTTTTTTCAATATGAATCTCCATATCTATCGAAAAAGTAAGATCAATGAAGGAAGTTTGATTAAAAAAATCAAATCGTTTTTTTTTTTAGTTTAGCATTTTAAAGAGGTAAAAGAGGTAATTGATTGAGTCACTAACAGGAGTTCTGGAGTTCTATGGGAATCCTCAAAATAAATATATTTTTATTTAAAATCGTTAAAAAAAACTTTTCAGAATGATCTATAAAACAATTCATAGAGTTTTTTTCCTCGACTCAATTAAAAAATAGTACCTCTAGAGTCCACTTCTTCCCCATACTACAAGTGAAAGAGAAAATGTAAAGACTACCATTAAAGCAGCCCAAGCGAGACTTACTATATCCATGTGAATTATGTCCCCTATTTCTATGAATATGAAGGAATTATTCTATTATTACTCACTAATAATAGTGGAATCAATGGTGCAGAGTCAAAAATATATTCTGACCCAACACTATTGATGAATCAATCAACGAAATAGATTTGTATTTATAAAAAATTCCAATTATCTATTCAATAGAATAATTATCTATTCAATAGAATATTGATTCAATGCCTGAGCATTCAGAGACTCTCGTGAGTCCGTATCGAAATTCCGCCCCTTCCATCACTATAATCTTTCCTTGCATCTAGACTTCAGGGATTTAGAATTTTTTACGAGCAACCTATACCTGATGCTTGCTTCGAATCAAACAAGTATAAAAAATACCTTTTCTTCTGCTGGGGAATAATGGAGCTAGTTCTATTAGCAAAAGAGTTAAATCAGCAGAACAGAATAGCATATTTTGAGTATTTGGTTGATTAGGCGACACCCAGATTTGAACTGGGGAAAAAGGATTTGCAGTCCCCCGCCTTACCGCTCGGCCATG